GTTGATGTAGCTTAATGAATAAAGCGAAGCACTGAAAATGCTTAGATGAGAAATTTTCAAAGCTCCATAAACACATAGGTTTGGTCCTGGCCTTTCTATTAGTTGTTAGTAGAATTACACATGCAAGAATCCTCGACCCTGTGAAAATGCCCTCTATACCACCAAGTGATAAAAAGGAGCTGGTATCAAGCACACTATAAGTAGCTCAAAACGCCTTGCTCAGCCACACCCCCACGGGAAACAGCAGTGATAAAAATTAAGCAATAGACGAAAGTCTGACTAAATCATGCTATCTAAGGACTGGTAAATCTCGTGCCAGCCACCGCGGTCATACGATTAGGCCAAACTAATAGACATTCGGCGTAAAGGGTGTTTTAGAAACTCCACACATCAAATAAAGTTAAAATTTAACTAGGCCGTAAAAAGCTTTAGTTATCATTAAATACACTAACGAAAGTAACTTTATTAAATCTGATTACACTACAGCTAAGGTCCAAACTGGGATTAGATACCCCACTATGCTTAGCCCTAAACATAAAAAATTTAAAAACAAAATTATTCGCCAGAGAACTACTAGCTAAAGCTAAAAACTCAAAGGACTTGGCGGTGCCTTACATCCATCTAGAGGAGCCTGTTCTATAATCGATAAACCCCGATCTACCTCACCAACCTTTGCCAAACCAGCCTATATACCGCCATCTTCAGCAAACCCTAAAAAGGAAATAAAGTAAGCACAACTATTAACATAAAAACGTTAGGTCAAGGTGTAGCTTATGGGTTGGAAAGAAATGGGCTACATTCCCCGACTCAGGGAACCTATAACGAAAACCAGTGTGAAATCATAAGTTAAAGGTGGATTTAGTAGTAAATTGAGAGTAGAGTGCTCAATTGAATAAGGCCATGAGGCGCGCACACACCGCCCGTCACCCTCCTCAAGTGGGATAGTAAATATACTTACAGAGAAATGATAATCATAAACTACAAGAGGAGATAAGTCGTAACAAGGTAAGTGTACTGGAAGGTGCACTTGGATAATACAAAGTGTAGCTTAACTTAAAGCATCTAGTTTACACCTAGAAGATTTCATTTAAACTGACCACTTTGAGACTAAAAATAGCTCAAAATTTATGCAATACTAATAACCCTAATTTTATAAAACAAAACATTTATATTAATAAAAGTATAGGTGATAGAAATTATATTTGACGCTATAGAGATAGTACCGTGAGGGAAAATTGAAAGATACTTATAAGTAATAAATAGCAAAGCTTAATCCTTGTACCTTTTGCATAATGATTCAACTAGAAATATTATTGGTAAAAAGAATTATAATCAAATAACCCGAAACCAGACGAGCTATTTATTAGCAGCCATAAGGGCCAACTCATCTATGTGGCAAAATAGTGAGATGACTAATAAATAGTGGCGAAAAACCTATCGAGCCTGGTGATAGCTGGTTGTCCAAATTAGAATTTTAGTTCAGACTTATTTCTACAAAATAAAAAACAATTAATAATTAAAATGTAGGCTTAAGTAATAGTCTATAAGGGTACAGCCTTTTAGATAAGAGATACAACTCCTATTAGAGAGTGAGTTTACTTAAAATTACAATAGTTGGCCTAAAAGCAGCCATCAAGTAAGATAGCGTTCAAGCTCAACAATAATCAAAATTAATTCCAAACATGATAACTCAACTCCTAATTAACACATTGGACCACTCTATTTATTAATAGAGGCAATAATGTTGATATGAGTAACAAGAAATAATTTCTCCTTGCATATGTGTATATCAGAACGGATAGGCCGCTGATAGTTATCAAAATTTATATATCTACAAACAAGTACATAATAATAATTGTTAGTCCAACACAGGAATGCTAACCAAAGGAAAGATTAAAAAAAGTAAAAGGAACTCGGCAAACACAAACCCCGCCTGTTTACCAAAAACATCACCTCTAGCATAAAAAGTATTAGAGGCACTGCCTGCCCAGTGACTTCAGTTTAACGGCCGCGGTATCCTGACCGTGCAAAGGTAGCATAATCACTTGTTCTCTAATTAAGGACTAGTATGAATGGCTTAACGAGGGTTTAACTGTCTCTTACTTTAAATCAGTGAAATTGACAATCTCGTGAAGAGGCGAGAATGACAAAATAAGACGAGAAGACCCTATGGAGCTTTAATTAACTAATTCATAACTAAATACAGTAATTCTTTTATAGAAATAATTATATGTTATTGAATTAACAATTTAGGTTGGGGTGACCTCGGAAAAAAAGATAACTCCCGAGATATTTATATTAAGACCTACAAGTCAAAATTGCCTAACAATATTATTGACCCATATATAATGATCAACGAAACAAGTTACCCTAGGGATAACAGCGCAATCCTATTTAAGAGTCCATATCGAAAATTAGGGTTTACGACCTCGATGTTGGATCAGGACATCCCAATGGTGCAGCAGCTATTAATGTGTTCGTTTGTTCAACGATTAAAGTCCTACGTGATCTGAGTTCAGACCGGAGTAATCCAGGTCGGTTTCTATCTATTTATAAGTCCCTCCCAGTACGAAAGGACAAGAGAGACGGGGCCCACTTAAAATAAGAGCCCTAATTAAACAGATGAAATCATCTTAATCCAATTATAATTATAACTATACCCGAGATAAGGGTTGGTTAAAGTGGCAGAGACCGGTAATTGCATAAAACTTAAGCTTTTAGAGTCGGAGGTTCAATTCCCCCCTTTAACAATTAGATGTATTTTGTAAATTTATTAACTACAATTGTACCAGTTTTGCTAGCTGTTGCATTCTTAACATTATTAGAACGTAAAGTATTAGGTTATATACAACTCCGAAAGGGCCCAAATATTGTAGGCCCATACGGTCTCCTCCAACCTATTGCCGACGCTATTAAATTATTTACCAAAGAACCCCTACAACCACTAACATCTTCTCCCGCCTTATTTATTATCGCACCCACACTAGCACTAACATTAGCATTAATAATATGAACCCCACTACCTATACCATATCCTCTTATCAATATAAACCTAAGTGTACTTTTCATGCTAGCCCTATCAAGCCTAGCTGTATACGCTATTCTCTGATCTGGATGAGCTTCCAATTCAAAGTATGCACTAATCGGTGCCCTACGCGCAGTAGCCCAAACAATTTCATATGAGGTTACTCTAGCCATTATCGTCATATCTGTTCTATTAATAAGCGGGACTTTCACACTAGCCACACTAATTATTACTCAAGAATATATTTGATTAGTTATTCCAGCATGACCTTTAATAATAATATGATTTATTTCTACACTGGCCGAAACTAACCGGGCCCCATTTGACTTAATAGAGGGAGAATCAGAACTAGTATCTGGATTTAACGTAGAATATGCCGGAGGCCCATTTGCCCTTTTCTTCTTAGCAGAATATGCCAACATCATTATAATAAACACTCTTACAACTATTCTGTTTATAGGAGCATATAATAATCCAATATTACCCGAGTTATATAGCGTTAATTTAGTAATTAAAACTTTATTATTAACGGTATTGTTCTTATGAGTCCGAGCTTCGTATCCCCGGTTCCGATACGACCAACTTATACATCTACTGTGAAAAAATTTTTTACCTTTAACCTTAGCTATATGTATATGACATATTACTCTACCAATTATTTTAGCAAGCATCCCACCCCAAACATAAGAAATATGTCTGATAAAAGAGTTACTTTGATAGAGTAAATCATAGGGGCCAAACCCCCTTATTTCTAGAACCGTAGGAATTGAACCCACCCCTAAGAATTCAAAATTCTTCGTGCTACCAAATCTACACCAGACTCTAAGTAAGGTCAGCTAAATAAGCTATCGGGCCCATACCCCGAAAATGTTGGTTTATATCCTTCCCGTACTAATAAATCCCATAACTTTTTCATTAATTCTAATAACAATAATCTCTGGGACTATAATAGTTATAATTAGTTCACATTGATTTATGGTATGAGTGGGATTTGAAATAAATATATTAGCCATAATCCCATTATTAACAAAACAACATAACCCCCGATCCACAGAAGCAGCCACCAAATATTTCTTAACACAAGCAACAGCTTCAATAGTCCTAATATTATCAGCAATTATTAATCTACTATACACTGGCCATTGATCAATTATAAAATTAATAAATCCAATAGCATCAACTATAATAACCATTGCCCTAACAATAAAACTAGGATTAGCCCCATTTCACTTTTGAGTGCCAGAAGTGACCCAAGGCATTCCCTTATTATCAGGAATAATCTTATTAACTTGACAAAAACTAGCACCTCTATCAATTTTATATATAATCTCACCCCTCGTTAACACAACACTCCTAATATTCATATCTTTACTGTCAATCGCAATCGGGGGCTGAGGGGGTCTCAACCAAACCCAATTACGAAAAATCATAGCTTACTCATCCATTACTCATCTAGGATGAATAGTATCAATCCTGACATATAATCCAACCATAATACTACTAAATCTATATATTTATATCCCAATAACAGTCACAACATTTATGTTATTAATAGTAAGCTCAGCAACCACCACAACCTCACTATCACGCACATGAAATAAACTACCTATTATTACAATAATTATTTTAATTACTATATTATCTTTAGGTGGGTTACCCCCTTTAACAGGATTCCTACCAAAGTGATTAATCATTCAAGAAATAACAAAAAATAGCAATACACTTGTATCCACACTCATAGCCCTCATAGCTTTACTAAATCTATACTTCTATACACGAATTACCTATACAACATCACTCACTATATTTCCCACAACAAATAACCTAAAAATTAACTGACAGGTTATAAACTCAAAGCAATCACCATATCTCCCTATTATAACAACAATTTCAACTCTTATTCTTCCACTATCACCAATAATTCTAGTTTTGGACTAGAAGTTTAGGTTATTTAGACCAGGAGCCTTCAAAGCCCCAAGAAGGTGAAAAATCACTTAACTTCTGGGCACTAAGGACTGCAAGACTATATCTCACATCAAATGAACGCAAATCAATCACTTTAATTAAGCTAAGCCCTTTCTAGACCGATGGGATTTTAACCCATAAAAAATTAGTTAACAGCTAATAGCCCAAAACAACTGGCTTCAATCTACTTCTCCCGCCGAGAGAAGAAAAAAGGCGGGAGAAGCCCCGGCAGGATTGAAGCTGCTTCTCTGAATTTGCAATTCAACATGTATTACACCACAGGACTTGGTAAAAAGAGGGCTCACACCTCTGTGGTTAGATTTACAGTCTAATGCCTACTCAGCCATTTTACCTATGTTCATTAACCGATGATTATTTTCAACAAATCATAAGGATATCGGCACTTTATATTTACTATTTGGCGCTTGAGCGGGAATAGTTGGGACTGCATTAAGCCTATTAATTCGAGCTGAATTAGGCCAACCAGGTGCTCTTTTAGGAGATGATCAAATCTATAACGTTATCGTGACTGCCCATGCATTCGTAATAATTTTTTTTATAGTCATGCCCATTATAATTGGCGGGTTTGGAAATTGATTAGTACCCCTTATAATCGGAGCCCCTGACATGGCTTTTCCCCGTATAAACAACATAAGTTTTTGACTTCTCCCTCCCTCTTTCTTATTATTATTGGCATCATCTATAGTAGAAGCAGGGGCCGGAACTGGTTGAACAGTGTATCCTCCCTTAGCGGGAAATCTGGCCCATGCTGGGGCTTCCGTCGATCTGACTATTTTTTCTCTACATTTGGCAGGTGTGTCCTCTATTTTAGGTGCTATTAATTTCATTACTACTATCATTAACATAAAACCTCCCGCACTATCTCAATATCAAACACCCCTCTTCGTCTGATCTGTACTAATCACTGCTGTACTTCTTCTCCTGTCTCTCCCCGTTTTAGCTGCAGGTATTACAATACTATTAACTGACCGAAACTTGAATACTACTTTCTTTGATCCTGCAGGAGGGGGAGATCCTATTTTATACCAACACTTGTTTTGATTCTTCGGTCATCCTGAGGTTTATATTCTAATTTTACCAGGCTTTGGTATTATTTCTCATATTGTTACATATTACTCCGGCAAAAAAGAACCCTTCGGTTATATGGGAATGGTCTGAGCTATAATATCTATTGGCTTCCTAGGGTTTATCGTATGAGCACATCATATGTTTACAGTGGGTATAGATGTAGACACTCGAGCTTACTTTACATCTGCCACTATGATTATCGCTATTCCAACAGGGGTGAAAGTTTTTAGCTGATTAGCCACTCTTCACGGAGGAAATATTAAATGATCTCCTGCTATGTTATGGGCCCTGGGCTTTATTTTCCTATTTACAGTGGGTGGATTAACAGGAATTGTCCTTGCTAACTCCTCACTTGACATCGTCCTACATGACACTTACTATGTGGTAGCACATTTTCATTATGTACTATCTATAGGAGCTGTATTTGCTATTATGGGGGGATTTATCCACTGATTTCCCTTATTTTCAGGCTATACTATGAGTACGACCTGAGCAAAAATTCATTTTCTTATTATATTTGTTGGAGTAAATATAACTTTTTTCCCTCAGCATTTCTTAGGTCTATCTGGAATGCCACGACGTTACTCTGATTATCCTGATGCATATACAACTTGAAATACTGTTTCCTCCATGGGCTCATTTATCTCATTAACAGCCGTAGTCTTAATGGTCTTTATGGTATGAGAAGCATTCGCATCCAAACGGGAAGTATTAGTAGTTGAACTACCATCAACAAATCTGGAGTGACTACATGGATGTCCTCCACCATACCACACATTTGAAGAACCGACCTACGTTGTCCCTAAATAATTATTAAGTGCAAGAGAGGAAGGACTCGAACCCCCAGAAATTGGTTTCAAGCCAATACCATAACCACTATGACCCTCTTAATCAATAAGATATAAGTAAAGTATTACATAACTTTGTCAGGGTTAAGTCATGGGTGAGAACCCCGTATATCTTTATGGCATACCCGTTTCAACTAGGGTTTCAAGACGCAACATCACCCATTATAGAAGAATTATTAAGTTTTCACGATCATGCCTTAATAATTGTTTTTCTTATCAGCTCTCTTGTGCTATATATTATTTCTCTTATGCTAACAACTAGTCTAACTCATACTAGTACCATAGATGCACAAGAAGTAGAGACAATTTGAACAATCCTTCCAGCTATTATCTTAATTTTAATTGCTTTACCATCATTACGAATTTTGTATATAATGGACGAAATCAACAACCCAGCAATAACTATTAAAACCATGGGTCACCAGTGATACTGAAGTTATGAATATACAGATTATGAGGATTTGATATTTGACTCTTATATAGTCCCAACTCACGAATTAAACCCCGGGCAGCTACGTCTACTCGAAGTAGATAATCGAGTGGTATTACCAGCCGAATTGACAATCCGAATACTGATCTCGTCAGAAGACGTGTTACACTCATGAGCCGTTCCCTCATTAGGATTAAAAACAGATGCTATTCCTGGACGTCTAAACCAAACTACACTACTATCCACTCGACCGGGTTTATATTATGGGCAATGCTCTGAGATTTGTGGGTCTAATCATAGTTTTATACCTATTGTTCTTGAAATAGTCCCATTAAAATATTTTGAAAAATGATCTTTATCAATGTTATAATTTCGTTAAGAAGCTAATTAGCGCTAACCTTTTAAGTTAGATATTGGAAGTTTGAGCCTTCCCTTAATGATATGCCTCAATTGAATACATCAACTTGATTTATTACAATTGTATCAATAATCATTACATTATTCATTATATTTCAGTTAAAGGTCTCAAACCATTATTATTACCTTAACCCTGAACCTCTAGCTACTAAGCTGCAAGAACACACTACCCCTTGAGAAACTAAATGAACGAAAATCTATTTGCCTCTTTCATCACACCAACGATAATAGGACTACCTATTGTAGTTTTGATTGTTATATTTCCTAGTATTCTCTTTCCATCCACCAATCGGCTGATTAACAACCGCCTGATCACAGTACAACAATGATTAGTTCGTCTAGTAACAAAACAAATGATATCTATCCACAATAAAAAGGGTCAAACTTGAGCTTTAATATTAATTTCATTGATCATATTTATTGGATCTACAAACTTACTGGGTTTATTACCCCACTCATTCACTCCAACAACTCAATTATCTTTAAATCTAGGTATGGCTATTCCTCTTTGAGCAGGGACTGTAATTTTAGGATTTCGCCATAAATTAAAAGCATCCCTTGCACACTTTTTACCACAAGGTACACCACTGCCTCTTATTCCAATATTAGTAATTATCGAGACTATTAGTTTGTTTATTCAACCTATAGCACTAGCAGTACGACTTACTGCAAACATTACCGCGGGTCATTTATTAATTCACTTAATTGGAAGCGCCACACTTGCTTTAATAGATATCAGCATGACCACTGCCCTTATTACATTTATTATCCTAGTTATATTAACAATACTAGAATTTGCAGTTGCCCTAATTCAAGCTTATGTTTTTACTCTATTAGTCAGCCTTTATTTACACGACAACACCTAATGACCCACCAAACACATGCATATCATATAGTAAATCCAAGCCCTTGACCCCTAACAGGAGCCCTCTCAGCCTTGCTATTGACCTCGGGATTAGTAATATGATTCCATTTTAATTCAACAACCCTATTATTAATTGGGTTGACCACTAATTCGCTAACCATATATCAATGATGACGGGATATTGTTCGAGAGGGCACATTTCAGGGCCATCACACACCTATTGTCCAAAAGGGTCTTCGCTACGGGATAATCCTATTTATTACTTCCGAGGTATTTTTCTTTTTAGGCTTTTTTTGAGCTTTTTATCACTCAAGCCTAGCCCCTACCCCAGAGTTAGGGGGATTCTGACCTCCAGCAGGTATCACTCCGCTAAACCCAATAGAGGTACCATTATTAAACACATCAGTTTTGCTAGCCTCCGGAGTCTCAATCACTTGGGCCCATCATAGTCTAATAGAGGGAAATCGCAAGCACATAATGCAGGGTCTTCTTATTACAATTATCCTGGGCCTTTATTTTACTATTCTTCAAGCCTCTGAATATTATGAGACACCCTTTACCATCTCAGATGGAGTGTATGGGTCTACTTTCTTTATAGCCACAGGATTCCATGGTCTACATGTCATTATTGGATCAACATTTTTGATTGTATGTTTTCTACGCCAACTAAATTTTCACTTTACATCTAACCATCATTTTGGATTTGAAGCTGCTGCTTGATATTGACATTTTGTAGATGTCGTATGACTATTCTTATATGTTTCCATTTATTGATGAGGATCTTATTCTTTTAGTATGATTTAGTACAACTGACTTCCAATCAGACAGACCTGGATACAACCCAGGAAAGAATAATAAACTTTATACTTACACTATTTATTAATACTGTCCTGGCCCTTTTATTAGTCACAATTTCATTCTGGTTACCTCAGATAAATACCTATGCCGAAAAATCAAGTCCATATGAGTGTGGCTTTGATCCCATAGGGTCGGCTCGCCTCCCTTTCTCAATAAAATTTTTCCTTGTCGCTATTACTTTTTTACTCTTTGATCTAGAAATTGCACTCCTACTACCTCTGCCCTGAGCCTCTCAGACAGATAAATTAACTAATATGCTATTTATATCTCTACTTCTTATTTTACTCTTAGTGATTAGTCTAGCCTACGAGTGAACGCAAAAGGGATTAGAATGGACTGAATATGATAATTAGTTTAAGCAAAATAAATGATTTCGACTCATTAGATTATGACTCCTCTCATAATTATCAATATGTCTTTTATATATGTTAATATTATATTAGCATTTACTATTTCCCTTACAGGTTTATTAATGTACCGATCCCATCTAATATCCTCCTTACTATGTTTAGAAGGCTTGGTCTTGTCATTATTTGTATTAATAACAGCAACAATCCTTGTTACCCATACCACTCTGGCTAATATATTACCCATCATTATATTAGTATTCGCCGCATGTGAAGCAGCCTTAGGATTGTCTTTATTAGTGGCGGTATCAAATACATATGGAGTGGATCATGTACAAAATCTGAATTTACTACAATGCTAAAAATTATTATTCCAACTATAATACTAATTCCACTTACATGACTTTCAAAAAATAATATATTATGAATTAATTCTACGGTCTATAGCCTAATAATCAGCATAACTTGCTTACCTTTAATAAATCAACCCTGTGATAACAACTTAAATTTATCTTTACTCTTCTTTTCAGATTCTCTATCCACCCCTCTGTTAATACTTACCACATGACTCCTCCCCCTTATAATTATCGCTAGTCAACACCATTTATCAAACGAACCTATCGCACAGAAAAAAATCTATATTACCATAATAATTCTTCTTCAAATTTTTCTAATTATAACATTCTCAGCCACAGAATTAATTATATTCTATATTTTATTTGAAGCCACATTAGTGCCAACTCTCATTATGATTACTCGATGAGGAGGACAAGCAGAACGACTCAATGCTGGTATTTATTTTCTATTTTATACCCTAGCTGGCTCCCTCCCCCTCCTAGTTGCACTAACTTATACTCAGTCAACAACCGGATCACTCAACCTATTGTTATCCCCATACTGAACCGATCTATCCACCTTAATTTGAAGCAGCTCGGCCCTATGATTAGCATACATGCTTGCCTTTATGGTAAAAATACCTCTATACGGCTTACATTTATGATTACCCAAAGCCCACGTTGAAGCTCCAATCGCAGGATCTATGGTTCTAGCAGCTATTCTATTAAAATTAGGCGGGTACGGAATATTACGAATTACCTTAATACTAAGTCCATCAAGCAGCTTTATGGCGTACCCCTTTTTAATATTATCTTTATGAGGCATAATTATAACTAGCTCTATCTGTTTGCGCCAAACAGACCTAAAATCACTAATTGCATACTCATCTGTCAGTCATATAGCACTTGTTATTATAGCAGTTTTAATCCAAACCCCCTGAAGTTTCATAGGAGCAACAGCACTAATAATTGCACACGGCTTAACATCTTCCATGTTATTCTGCCTAGCAAACTCTAATTATGAACGAACTCATAGCCGAACTATAATCCTGGCTCGTGGGTTGCAGATAATCCTTCCTTTAATAGCGGCTTGATGAATGCTAGCAAGCCTAACAAATCTAGCCTTACCTCCCTCAATTAATCTAATCGGAGAATTATTTGTAACTATGGCTATGTTTTCATGATCCAACTTATCCATAATCCTCCTGGGGATTAACATTACCATTACTGCTCTTTATACATTATATATGCTAATTATGACACAGCGAGGGAAAAACACTTACCATATTCAAAATATCAAACCTACATTTACCCGAGAAAACACCCTTATGACCTTGCACTTAACACCACTTGTATTATTAATAATTAACCCAAAAATCATCTTAGGGACCCCCTACTGTAAATATAGTTTAATAAAAACATTAGATTGTGAGTCTAAAAATAGAGAGTAAATTTTCTTATTTACCGAAAAAGAAATCAAGAACTGCTAATTCATGTACCCGTGCTTAAAATCACGGCTTTTTCAAACTTTTAAAGGATAATAGTAATCCATCGGTCTTAGGAACCGAAAAATTGGTGCAATTCCAAATAAAAGTAATAAATATATACTCAACAATAATACTTTTATCACTATTAATTTTAATTTTACCTTTGCTGGGCACTCTAAATAAACCTGCAAATGACAAATCCTACCCCGAATATGTTAAAACAATAGTCTCATATTCTTTTATGACTAGCCTACCACCTGCCATTTTATTTATCCAATTAGGCCAAGAAATAATAATCTCAAACTGGCACTGAATAACAGTCCAAACTATGAAACTATCCCTTAGTTTCAAATTTGATTTTTTCTCCATAATCTTTGTACCTGTGGCTTTATTTATTACTTGATCAATTATAGAGTTTTCAATATGATATATACACTCTGACCCTAACATTAACAGCTTTTTTAAATATTTATTAATATTTCTAGTTACAATAATAATTCTAGTCACTTCGAATAACATCTTTCAATTGTTCATTGGCTGAGAAGGTGTTGGTATTATATCATTTTTACTTATTGGATGGTGATATGGCCGAACTGAAGCTAACACAGCTGCTTTACAGGCAATTCTATATAATCGTATTGGTGATATTGGCTTTATTTTATCTATAGCATGATTTATAGCTAATACTAACTCATGAGAAATTCAACAAATCACTATATTAAGCCTAGATAATAACACCCTCCCTCTTATAGGGTTATTACTTGCTGCCACAGGCAAATCAGCCCAATTTGGGTTACACCCATGACTCCCTTCAGCCATAGAAGGCCCCACACCAGTTTCAGCACTCTTACATTCTAGTACAATAGTCGTGGCTGGGATTTTTCTACTTGTCCGATTTTATCCTATAATAGAAAATAATAAATTTGCCCAAACACTAGCATTATGCTTGGGGGCTATTACAACACTCTTTACAGCTATTTGCGCTCTAACTCAAAATGACATTAAAAAAATTGTAGCTTTCTCAACCTCAAGTCAGTTAGGCCTTATAATAGTAACTATTGGCATCAATCAACCCCACTTAGCATTCTTTCACATTTGCACCCACGCATTCTTTAAAGCCATACTATTTCTCTGCTCAGGGTCCATTATTCATAGTTTGGATAACGAACAAGATATTCGAAAAATAGGGGGCTTATTTAAACCTATACCTTTTACGACAACTGCCCTAATCGTTGGAAGTTTAGCACTCACGGGCACACCATTCCTAACTGGATTTTACTCAAAAGACCTAATCATCGAAACCGCCAACACGTCTTATACAAACGCCTGAGCCCTACTACTTACTTTAATCGCCACCTCATTAACAGCTGTGTACAGCACTCGTATTATTTTTTATGCACTACTAGGAAAACCACGGTTTCCTTCCCTAATCTTAATTAATGAAAATAATCCTTTGTTAATTAACCCTATCACTCGACTATTAGTTGGGAGTATTTTTGCCGGTTTTATCCTCTCTAACAATATAACTCCCTCAACTGTACCTCAAATAACAATACCCATACACCTTAAACTTACTGCTCTAATTATTACTTTAGCAGGATTTATATTAGCCCTAGAATTAAGCCTTATAACCCTGGACTTAAAATACAAATACCCAGCAAGCCCAATAAAATTCTCGGCTCAATTTGGATATTTCCCTTCTATCATACACCGCATCCACCCTATAATTGGCCTATCAATTGGACAGAAATCAGCCACTATATTACTGGACCAAGTCTGATTAGAAAACTCACTACCCAAATTAATCGCTAAAACCCAACAAGTTTCTTCCACCATTGTCTCAAACCAAAAAGGAATAATTAAATTTTATTCCCTATCATTTCTCGTCTCTATTACAATTGCTATTATAACCCTTAATTTCCTCGGGTAATTTCTAAAATAATCACTACCCCAATGAATAATGATCAACCAGTAACTACAACTAACCAGTTACCATAGCTGTATAAAGCTGCAACACCCACCGCCTCACCATTAAAGGCTCCTATATCCCCAGTATCATAAAGAGCTCAATCTCCAACCTCATTAAACTCGATAACTAACTCCAACTTCTCGTCAACTGAATAATACAATATCAATACTAGCTCCACTACTAAACCAAAAATTACTGATCCTAGCACTGCCAAATTAGATACTCATACCTCAGGGTACTGTTCCGTAGCTATAGCAGTTGTATAACCAAAAACCACAAGTATCCCTCCTAGATAAATTAAAAAAACCATTAAACCTAAAAAAGACCCACCAAAATTTACAACAACACCACAACCAACCCCACCACTTAAAATTAACCCCACTCCCCCATAAATAGGTGATGGCTTAGATGAAAACCCAACAAAACCTATTACAAATATTACGCTTATAATGAATATAACATAAAACATCATTATTCTTACATGGATACACCCATGACTAGTGACACGAAAAACCACTGTTGTATTTCAACTATAAGAACTCCTAATGACCAACATTCGAAAATCTCACCCATTAGCAAAAATTGTTAATAGCTCCTTTATTGACCTACCAGCCCCCTCAAACATTTCCTCTTGGTGAAACTTTGGGTCCCTACTAGGCGTTTGTTTGGGATTACAGATCTTAACAGGACTATTCTTAGCCATACACTACACAGCAGATATTGAAACAGCTTTTACCTCAGTGTCTCACATTTGCCGAAACGTGAATTATGGCTGGTTACTCCGATACCTTCATGCTAACGGAGCCTCTATGTTTTTTATCTGTCTTTATTTGCATATTGGCCGAGGCCTTTATTATGGATCTTACATATATAAGGAAACCTGAAATGTAGGCATTATTCTCCTATTCGCTGTAATAGCAACCGCTTTCATAGGCTACGTGCTCCCATGAGGCCAAATATCTTTCTGAGGAGCTACAGTAATCACTAACTTATTCTCAGCAATTCCATATATTGGAAAAACTATTGTAGAATGAATTTGAGGTAGTTACTCAGTAGATAAGCCCACTCTGACCCGATTCTTCGCCTTCCATTTCTTACTACCATTTATCATCTCAGCAATGGTTATAGTACACCTTTTATTCCTCCACGAAACCGGATCTAACAATCCAATAGGCATTCCATCTAACATAGACATAATCCCATTTCACCCCTACTACACTATTAAAGACATCTTAGGATTCGGATTCTTTCTTATAGCATTCCTAGCCATTACATTATTTTACCCTGACATGTTAGGAGAACCTGATAATTATATGCCTGCTGACCCAATGGTCACTCCACCTCATATTAAACCAGAATGATATTTCCTATTTGCATATGCAATCCTACGATCAGTACCAAACAAATTAGGCGGGGTACTAGCCCTAGCTTTCTCTATTTTAATCCTGGTTATTATGCCCCTGATTCACACTTCTAAGCAACGCAGCATATCCTTCCGTCCTATTAGTCAATGCATATTCTGATTACTAGTGATTAATCTAGTAACACTAACATGAATTGGAGGACAACCCATCGACCACCCCTATACAATCATCGGACAAGTGGCATCAATCACATATTTCTTTATTATTATCGTAATAATGCCACTCACTAGTTTAGTGGAGAATCACTTATTAAAATGAAGAGTCTGCGTAGTATATTTATTATTCTGATCTTGTAAATCAGAGAAGAGAAAAAAATCTTTCTCCACGGACTCAAGAGAAGAGCAAAAAACCCTACTTCCAACACCCAAAGCTGGAGTTCTAATTAAACTATCTCCTGAATAAGCACGGAGATGTAACCCCTACATATGCTTTATTGTGCATAAAATTATTTCCCACATGTATATTAAGCATGTACATTATACCATTAATATTACATAATACATTATATGCTTTATTGTGCATAAAATTATTTCCCACACGTATATTAAGCATGTACATTATACCATTAATATTACATAATACATTATATGCTTTATTGTGCATAAAATTATTTCCCACATGTATATTAAGCATGTACATTATACCATTAATATTACATAATACATTATATGCTTTATTGTGCATAAAATTATTTCCCACATGTATATTAAGCATGTACATTATACCATTAATATTACATAATACATTATATGCTTTATTGTGCATAAAATTATTTCCCACATGTATATTAAGCATGTACATTATACCATTAATATTACATAATACATTATATGCTTTATTGTGCATAAAATTATTTCCCACATGTATATTAAGCATGTACATTATACCATTAATATTACATAATACATTATATGCTTTATTGTGCATAAAATTATTTCCCACATGTATATTAAGCATGTACATTATACCATTAATATTACATAATACATTATATGCGTGATCGTACATACCACATCTATATTAAACAGATTGCTCAACAACACGGATATCCACAACCACAATTCAACCTATTAATCAGCTACCTCCGTGAAACCATCAACCCGCCCAACACGTGTCCCTCTTCTCGCCCCGGGCCCATGACATGTGGGGGTTTCTAAACTGGGTAGTAAACGGCATCTGGTTCTTTCTTCAGGCACATAGAACTAAGACCGCCCACTCGTTCCTCTTAAATAAGACATCTCGATGGATTAATGACTAATCAGCCCATGCCGCGGCATAACTGTGGTGCCATGCCCTTGGTATTTTTTAATTTTTGGGGATGCTTGGACTCACCATTGGCCGTCAAAGGCCCTGACCCGGAGCTAGTAGTCAAGCTGGACTTCAAATGCAGACCCTCCACCCTCATAATGAGGTAGCGGGATTAACGTTTAATGATGCATAGGACATAGAATTCATGTATACGTAATGTGTAATGGTAGAAGGGACTGACAGTAATTAATGCATATTCCACTCTAAGGACCAGCGGGGGACATATTAGTTAATGGTTACAGGACATACGCATACGCATACGCATACGCATACGCATACGCATACGCATACGCATACGCATACGCATACGCATACGCATACGCATACGCATACGCATACGCATACGCATACGCATACGCATACGCATACGCATACGCATACACACGTATATATATATACTTTGATTGATTAAATCCACAAACCCCCCTTACCCCCCATTAAGCCAGCACACAGATATTGTTAGTAATTTCTTGCCAAACCCCAAAAACAAGAATAACAACACCCCGACACTCTAGACTTAATCTGCTTAATTTAGTTTAAACTAAATTTAATTATACTTTATACTAACCAAACTATATAATCCACCCTCTTCCTCTTCAAAGAATACTTATGTTCCTTAGACCATATTTCCACAGGCCTGTGAAAACTCTGATCACATTATAATTAAATAAACTTATAACT